CAAAAGGTTCTCGGGTCGATTCGGGTGCCCATTTCAGTTAAGCGCCAAATAGAACCCATTCTTGATTTGAGATATTGATAAGGTGAATACCCAGTCTATTCAATGCTAGGCATAATGAGTATAAATAAGGACCTCAAAAATTCTCTTTTCTCCCTATGAACTTTAAAGGTGTATGAAGTTTCATATTTTGTTCTTTAAGCAGGGCAGGGCGATAGAGACTCCATTTAACTTAGGTTGATCTCGGCAAGAAGCAGACCTACGTCAAGATAACCCTTCTTTGAAAAACTTTGGTAGTGCTCCTGAGTCGAAATCAAAATAATGAATCAGAGCACATGGAACCATCTCCTTATTGGCAGGAAAAAAGATGGCAGACTAACGGATATTTATATCCGTTAATGAAAGAGCCCAATGCAAAAAAAAAGGCATGTTGGGTCTTTGAAACAGTTCGAACCATTTTGATAATAATCAGTTTGATCTGTTTTACCGAGAAGGTCTACGGTTCGAGTCCGTATAGCCCTAATATAACTAATTATATAATATAACTAATTATATAGAATTCTATTCTAACTAATTATATAGTTTAGTTAACTAAACTATTCAAATAATATATAGAATTCTATTCTAACTAATTATATAGTTTAGTTAACTAAACTATTCAAATAATATATTGAATAATCATTTTTTTTATTTCTAATTTTTTTTTTAGAATATATTACTAATTTTTAGAATATATTATTTATTAGAATAAGAATATTTTGATTTAGCATATTTGACTTCTTTTTTTTTTAGTTTTAGAATAATTTATTTTTTATTTTCTAAATTTTTTTTATTAAATTTTTTTTATATAAAAAAAAATATATTTATATATTTATATTATATTTATATTTATTTTTTTATATTTATTTTCTATTTAGAATATTTATTTTTTTATTTTCTATTTATAAAAAAAAAATAGATTTTTATTAAATTATTTTTAATAATAATAAATAGAATAAATATATAAAATAGAATAAATATATATTTATTTTAAATTTATTTTAATAAATATATTAATAAATATATATAAAAAAAATATAATATATAAAAAAAATATATATAAAATATATATATTTAATATATATTTAATAAATAGAATATATATAGTAAGATATTAATAATTAAGATAAGATCGGGTAATATATAAAGTAAGATGGAATAATATATAAAGATAGAATAATATAAATTAATAGAATCCCAAATAAAAAATAAATTATTCTAAAAAAAAAAGATTTTCGAATTTTCTATAAAAATAAAAATAAAATAGTTTAATAAAAAAGTTTAATAGAAAAATTAATAGAATATAAAAATTCAATAGAAAATATGAAAATAGAAAGAAATGGATTTCAAATTCGAATATGAATTCGAATAATTCAAAGAAAAAAAAAATTATTCAATATATTATTTTGTTTTGTTTGAATTCCTTTTCATTAGAAAAATTCATCCGAAGGAAGGTAAAAACAAGAAAGTTTTATTTGTTTTGTATAAGAGCAGTATATATTTAGAACTACTCTATCTCTATCGAAAAAAAAATCTAAGTAAGTTTCATATTACTATAAAAAATCGAATTACAATTGATGAATATTTTAACGAGACATGTACCACAGTTAACAAACGAAACTAGATAGGTCGATCAAAATGAATTGTTGGTTTGACTAAACAGTTATGGATTACTTTACAATTCATTCAAATGGAATCGACTAATCGGGTATATTTTTCACACTCATAGGAGTTCTTCTATGGTTCTGCTTTACGAATATGATATTTTCTGGGCATTTCTAATAATATCAAGTCTTATTCCTATTTTGGCATTTTTTATTTCCGGAATTTTAGCCCCGATTGGCAAAGGGCCAGAGAAACTTTCGAGTTATGAATCAGGTATAGAACCAATGGGCGATGCTTGGTTACAATTTAGAATCCGTTATTATATGTTTGCTCTAGTTTTTGTTGTTTTTGATGTTGAAACGGTTTTTCTTTATCCATGGGCAATGAGTTTCGATGTATTGGGAGTATCTGTATTTATAGAAGCTTTAATTTTCGTGCTTATCCTAATTGTTGGTTTAGTTTATGCATGGCGAAAAGGAGCATTGGAATGGTCTTAGTTCCTGAATATTCAGACAATAAAAAAAAAAGTAAAAAAAAAACACATTGAGACAGTTATGAATTCCATCGAATTTCCCTTACTCGCGCGAACAACCCAAAATTCAGTTACAGTTATTTCAACTACACCAAATGATCTTTCAAATTGGTCAAGGATCTCTAGTTTATGGCCGCTTCTTTATGGTACCAGTTGTTGCTTCATTGAATTTGCTTCATTAATAGGCTCAAGATTCGACTTTGATCGTTATGGACTGGTACCAAGATCGAGTCCTCGGCAGGCAGACCTCATTTTAACAGCCGGCACAGTAACAATGAAAATGGCTCCTTCTTTAGTGAGATTATATGAACAAATGCCTGAACCAAA